TCGGATCAACCCGCCAACTTGGCTTCTTATATTTAAAGTGATTCGTGTATCGACTCCAATGAGACTATAGTTCTGTACCATTATGGCGGAGGATTCGGGTAAAATATGCACTTCTTCGGGAATGAAAAAAAAGCGATCTACTTTCATTTCGTATTTTGTCTTAAATTTTTGGACTCCTCGATACTCAATCATATCCTCTTTTTGGATGATTGAGTCCGCCCTTAGAGTCCCATATTTAAGAATTCCGGAACTTTTTCTTCTGTATCTAGGATCATCAAAAAAAGCAAAAATACTATTTCTACGGAAAATACCATTTATGGGTATTTCAATCGAGATACCTGAATGCGGTATGAATTCTGTCTCTTGCTCTTGAATCCATTGGAATGGAATGAGAAATCTATTTCTTCGCCTTTTTGCTAATAAATCCGAGTTCTCATGAAAAATAGCAGAATATATGAAATTAGAATGACTAGTACCTATGATTCCATTCAATTCTGAATAATAGGGAATCCCATATTTTTTTTTATCAGAAAAATCCGAACTCACAAATTTTTGGCTCACTTGATCATTATTCACTGAGAGGCTAGAAATAGCTTTTCTTTCGACGGAAAGAAAGGGTATGTTCATTTGATCTTGATCTTTGTGGATCGAAAAAAGAATTAGACTAGATCCACATGAACCTCCGGATAATATCCATAAATGACTTGTTTTTGGTAAGAGATGTACATTACTATATGTAAATTCGGGGGCATGGGACACATCAGTACTCCAGTGCATTTCGCCCTCTGAGTCAGAATAAATATATTTTCTAACCCTCTCTTTAAAATGAAAAGTGTATGTTCCCTCGCGAATCTCAGCAATCACTTGTTCTGATTCCACATATTGATCGTTTTGAACTAAAAGAAAACTTTTTGGTGGAATAGTCACCCTATGTATAATATCTTCGCTCTCAATAATTACAGACAAGTCTATATAACATAGAAAGGCAGGATGTCCGTGACGTGTACGTGTCGGATGAACCAAATCCTCGTTGAATTTTATTTTTCCATTATAAGGGGCTCGTACATGTTCGGCAGTACCTCCTGTAAATACCCCGCCGGTATGAAAAGTTCTTAATGTTAGTTGAGTCCCCGGTTCGCCAATAGATTGACCCGCAATAATACCTACAGCTTCCCCCAATTCAACTAGGTCGCCATGAGTGGGACTCCGACCATAACATAATCGACAGATCCAAGATGTACTCCGACAAGTAAAGGGAGTTCGAATAGATATTGATTGTGTTCCAAGGGTTATGAATCGATTGACAAGTCCAATCCCAATATCTTGATTTCGAAAGGCGATACAGCGGGAACCTATATATATATCGTCTGCTAAGACACGACCAATTAATGTTTGGATAAAAATTCTTTCTGACATCATCCTATTTTTATTTTGAGGACTCACAGAAATCCCTCGGATAGTGCCACAATCTGTTCTACGTACAACAATATGTTGAACTACTTCAACAAGTCGACGCGTAAGATATCCAGCATCTGATGTGCGTACCGCAGTATCTACAACTCCTTTACGGGCTCCATAGCAAGAAATAATATATTCTGTTAAAGAAAGTCCTTCGCGTAAATTGCTTTGAATAGGTAAATCAATCATTTGTCCTTGGGGATCCGACATTAAGCCTCTCATACCTACTAATTGATGTACTTGAGATGCATTTCCCCTAGCTCCAGAAAAAGACATCATATGGACTGGATTGAAAGGGTCCGTCATCCTAAAATTAGGATTCATTTCTTGTCGCAAATATTCACTTGTAGCATACCATATCTCAATAGATTGGCGTAATTTTTCTACCGCATGTACATTCCCATAATGATGGTGTTTTTCCAAAATCAAACTTTGTTGTTCAGCATCTTGGACAAGCCAACCCTTAGAAGGTATCGTTAAAAGATCATCAATTCCTAATGAAATAGATGTAGCAGTGGCTTGCTGGAAACCCAAAGTCTTTACTTGATCTAGGATGTGTGATGTATATCCCATCCCGAAGTGATCTATTAATCGGCTAATAAGTCGTTTAATAGCAGTTCCATCTATCACTTTATTGTGAAATACCAGATTGGCCCGTTCCGCCATAAGTACCTCCATATTCTGCTGAATGGGATTCGACAATGAGTTTGAGTCAATGATTGCAAAACTTCCTTTTCGCGATCTTGATTTGCGTAGAATTTTAGGTCAGGAACTATGGTTCGAGTTGAATCGGAGAGGTCCTAATTCACAAGGGTGTTCTAGAATTACTTTTTTTTAATACCATATTATTAGGTATCATATGAACAGGCTTGAGAAAAACCTTGTATAGCTTCCTCGATTTCTCGATAAAAAGAAATATGACCAACTGTGGTTCGAATATATATATATAAAGTTTCTTTTTTTACACTTCTTACTATTAGATAGTGTGCATAAATCTCATGGTAGTTACCAAAAGATTCATAGTGAACTTCAATAGGAACTT